GCGCATAATTCAGTAATTTCTGTTTGTTCTCCTAATTGATTGCAATTAAACTCGGCCCAATCCTTTTCCAAAAAAAAAAGGATTGAGCCGAATAAAGAATGAGCATCCTATACTATGTATTTGCATAGATCTTTCATATGTACAGATTTCTATATACAAGATCTAAATACAAGAAAAAATCGAAGACTAAACAACTTAATACTTTTGTTGTTTATTGTTGGATCCATAGGATTAATTATGGATCCTTGGGATTGGTGGATCGTTTTCTATCCCGCAGTTTCAGGCCATAGATCAAGCCAAAGGAGGGGCCCCCTATACTCACCCTGTATATTGTCTTTTTCGTTTCATATTGCAAGATAAACTTATTATTTGATTATATGATACGAGATTCTACGAGAATGAATTCCTCATTTCTAGTATAGGAAGAAACAACTATTTATCTTTTCGATGAGAATTTTTTTTGTACATGACACGAGAGAAACCTGTCTTTATATTTCTAATTGAGAAAAAGATTCTATCATAATATATATATATATATATATTGAAGTGATACCCCAGATCCCCCCCAAAAGAGAATTATTTCTTTCAATACTCACTCGTTATTAGTTAACAATTCCAATGATCGGATCATATGCTTAATTCCTGATAGGAAATACAATAGTAAAATGATTATTCATCGAATGACTATTCATCTATAATATTTTCATCAAATAGGGGGACAGGAAGACTCTATGAAAAAATGGTGGTTCAATTCGATGTTGTCTAAGGATAAGGAGAAGTTAGAACATAAACGTGGGCTAAGTAAATCAATAGATAGTCTTAATGCTGTTGGACATACTGGTGGAAGTGAGGAGCCTCTTCTAAATGATACGGAGAAAAACATTCCTAGTTGGAGTGATAATAGTAGTTATAATAGTAGATATAGTTTCAGTAATGTTGATTATTTATTTGATATCAGGGATATTTGGAGTTTGATCTCTGATAACACTTTTTTAGTTAGGGATGGTAATGGTGACAGTTATTCTGTATATTTTGATATTGAAAATCAGATTTTTGAGATTGACAATAATAGTTTTTTTTTCAGTTATTTGAATAATAGGTCTAAGAGTAACAATCACTACTATTATCATTACATGTATGATACTCAATCTAGTTGGAATAATCATATTAATAGTTGCATTGATAGTTATCTTCGTTTTGAAGTCAGTATTCATAGTTACATTTTTGGTGGTACCGACAATTACAGTGACAGTTACATTTCTAGTTTCATTTGTACTGAAGGCGTAAGCGGAAGTGAAAGTAGGAATTCTAGTATAAAAACTGGTGGTAACAGCCGTGATTTCAATATAAGAGGAAGATCTAATGATTTTGATATAAATAAAAAATACAGAAATTTATGGGTTCAATGCGAAAATTGTTATGGATTAAATTATAAAAAATTTTTTAGGTCAAAAATGAATATTTGTGAACAGTGTGGATATCATTTGAAAATGAGTAGTTCAGATAGAATCGAACTTTTGATTGATCCGGGCACTTGGGATCCTATGGATGAGGATATGGTCTCCATGGACCCCATTGAATTTCATTCCGAGGAGGAACCTTATAGAGATCGTATCGATTCTTATCAAAGAAGGACAGGTTTAACTGAAGCTGTTCAAACAGGCATAGGTCAACTAAATGGTATTCCCATAGCAATTGGGGTTATGGATTTTCAGTTCATGGGGGGTAGTATGGGATCTGTAGTAGGCGAGAAAATCACCCGTTTGATCGAGTATGCTACTAATCGATCTCTACCTGTCATTATTGTGTGTGCTTCTGGAGGAGCACGCATGCAAGAAGGAAGTTTGAGCTTGATGCAAATGGCTAAAATATCTTCTGCTTCATATAATTATCAATCAAATAAAAAGTTATTCTATGTATCAATTCTTACATCTCCTACAACTGGTGGAGTAACTGCCAGTTTTGGTATGTTGGGAGATGTTATTATTGCTGAACCCAATGCCTACATTGCTTTTGCGGGTAAAAGAGTAATTGAACAAACATTGAATAAAACAGTACCTGACGGTTCACAAGCGGCTGAGTATTCATTCCATAAGGGCTTATTCGACCCAATCGTACCGCGTAATCTTTTAAAAGGTGTTCTGAGTGAGTTATTTCAGCTCCATGGTTTCTTTCCTTTGAATAAAAATAAAAAATAAAAAAAATATCGAAAGAAAATGAAAATAAATATAGAATAGAAGCGATTTCTATGTCTACTACTATGTCTACCAAGAACTCCCATTTTTTACTAGGAATCCTTTTTTGTTGGATTGAATTAGTTTAGTTAGAGTCGCGAACTTATATTATAATAAACTCTTTAATTATAATAAAAAACTTTCTATTTTATTAGAAAGATAGATAGAAAGAATATAAGGATGGGAGAATAATAAAATTTCTTAAAGCGGAATATCATACATATTCGTGTAGAAAGATGAATAGGTACACTTCATTTAGTTCTCATTCCTTGCACTTAGTAACTACTTAATATTATTTATAATATATTATTTATAATAGTTTATAATAGATATACTTATACTTATCATAAGATATCTTTATAATAGGTACAAATATTAAATCGAGGTACCCATTCTATGACAGATCTTAACTTACCCTCTATTTTTGTCCCCTTAGTGGGTCTAGTATTTCCGGCGATTGCAATGGCTTCTTTATTTCTTCATGTCCAAAAAAATAAGATTGTCTAGATCCGATGGGACCCAATTTCATCAATTTATTTCAACACTGAATCATAATACAGATATTTATTTGGTACCGAAAATTGTTTAGTGTAATATGGTACGATATGTGGCTTTTTCCGAACACAAATGAAAGAACTGTTATGCATGCGAATGCATGATATCTGCATAAATGCAGTTATATGCGGGCATATCTGGTTAAAAAGGCTCGGCGAATATTTTTATAATAGAAAGTCAATGTATCTAACCAATTACTCCTAATGGTTCATATCAGAATAGTGCTAGTTGATGAAAGTTACTTCGGCATCAAGAAGAAAAGTAAAGTCAAATTTTTTCTCAATTCCAATCGAATACAACGGGATCTAGTATAGTATGAACTGGCGATCAGAACATATATGGATAGAACTTATAACAGGGTCTCGAAAAGCAAGTAATTTTTGCTGGGCCTGTATCCTTTTTTTAGGTTCATTAGGATTCTTAGTGGTTGGAACTTCCAGTTATCTTGGTAGGAATCTGATACCCGGATTTCCATCTCAGCAAATCGCTTTTTTTCCACAAGGGATCGTGATGTCTTTCTATGGGATCGCGGGTCTATTCATTAGTTCCTATTTGTGGTGCACAATTTCATGGAATGTCGGTAGTGGTTATGACCGATTTGATAGAAAAGAAGGAATAATGTGTATTTTTCGTTGGGGATTCCCCGGAATAAATCGTCGCATCTTCCTTCGCTTCTTTATGAAAGATATCCAATCAATCAGAATGGAGGTTAAAGAGGGTCTTTTTCCTCGTCGTATTCTTTATATGGAAATCAGAGGCCAAGGAACCATTCCCTTGACTCGTACTGATGAGAATTTGACTCCACGAGAAATTGAGCAAAAAGCGGCGGAATTGGCCTATTTCTTGCGCGTACCAATTGAAGTATTTTGAAATGAACCGAACGAAGAATGAATGTTTTCTCCGCATAATGGAAGGAGCTTGCTAATTTCCTTTTTACCTTTTTAATACAATTGAAGTTTCCTCAGAATATTCATTCGAGCAAAACATGTTAGATTCTGTTTCCTCGGTCCGTTGGCACAACAACCCGCATAGAATAAAACAAAAGTAGGAGAACGTATATGTAACAACTATAATAAATATAATAAAGAATAAGAAGAAATTTTTTTCTATACCAAAACCGTTTTGTATGCGTATAGGGCCCAACTCAATTCTTTTATACTAGTAAAAAGTCTAATAAGTCTAATCTTAGTATTAATTCATCAAATATCCGAATATGTATTTAGTAATTTCAAAAAATTAATGGAATTAATCCGGGAGGGTTTTTCGTCTTGAAATCCGAATAATATTCGTTACTTCGAGTATTTATCGAAAGGAACAAAATATATATATATACTTAATAAATATATTATTATATTATTTATTATTATTATATTATTTATTATTTTTATTTCATAAATTTTATTTTTTTCATCCGAAAAGGGGTCTTTATTCTATTTCTATATTCCTTCTAGATCTAAGGACTAAATTATTATACAAAAATAGGAATAGATCCATAGGTTCGATACCTTGTTATAGAACTCGTGCTTTAGAGAAATATCAGATCAGATAGAGTTGACAAATGAAGCAGTTCATTACCAATTCACAGATAAAAAATGAAAAAAAAGAAAGCATTGACTTCCCTCCCATATCTTGCATCTATAGTATTTTTGCCCTGGTGGGTCTCTCTCTCATTTCAAAAAAGTCTGGAACCTTGGATTATTAATTGGTGGAATACTAGGCAATCCGAAACTTTTTTGAATGATATTCAAGAGAAAAATGTTCTAGAAAAATTCCTAGAATTAGAAGAACTCTTCTTGTTGGACGAAATGATAAAAGAATACCCGGAGACACATATACAAAAGTTTCGTATAGGAATACACAAGGAAACGATACAATTGGTCAAAACACACAATGAATATCATCTCCATATCATTTTGCATTTTTCGACAAATATAATCTGTTTCGCTATTCTAAGTGGTTATTTTATTCTGGGTAATGAAAAGCTTGTCATTCTTAATTCTTGGGTTCAGGAATTCTTCTATAACTTAAGTGACACAATAAAAGCTTTTTCGATTCTTTTAGTTACTGATTTATGGATCGGATTTCACTCGACCCACGGTTGGGAACTAATGATTGGTTCGATCTACAATGATTTTGGATTGGCTCATAACGATCAAATTATATCTGGTCTTGTTTCCACTTTTCCAGTTATTCTAGATACAATTGTGAAATATTGGATCTTCCGTTTTTTAAATCGCGTATCTCCTTCGCTCGTAGTCATTTATCATTCAATGAATTAATGAAGAACTTATTTGATCTCCTGATATCAATCAAAATTTTTCTTCGCGTATAAAGAAAGCATTTTACTTATTTTCTTTATATTTCTACCTCTTCAAGGTATTTGTCCTATTTTAGTAGAATTATTTCGGTACAATGGCAGACTCGCAGATAGGGAACTATACTAGCCACCTATCTAATTTATTGTAGAAATTCCTGGATCAATGATTGGATCATGCAAAATAGAAATACTTTTTCTTGGGTAAAGGAACAGATGACTCGATCTATTTCTGTATCGATCATGATATATGTAATAACTCGAACATCTATTTCAAATGCGTATCCCATTTTTGCGCAGCAAGGTTATGAAAATCCACGAGAAGCAACTGGGCGAATTGTATGCGCCAATTGCCATTTAGCTAATAAGCCTGTGGATATTGAAGTTCCGCAAGCTGTACTTCCTGATACTGTATTTGAAGCAGTTGTTCGAATTCCTTATGATAAGCAACTGAAACAAGTTCTTGCTAATGGTAAAAAAGGGGCTTTGAATGTAGGGGTTGTTCTTATTTTACCCGAGGGATTCGAATTAGCCCCTCCCGATCGTATTTCTCCCGAGGTGAAAGAAAAGATAGGAAATCTGTCTTTTCAGAGTTATCGTCCCAATAAAAGAAATATTCTTGTGATAGGTCCTGTTCCAGGTCAGAAATATAGTGAAATCGTCTTTCCCATTCTTTCCCCCGACCCTGCTACGAAGAAAGATGTTCACTTCTTAAAATATCCCATATATGTAGGAGGGAACCGGGGAAGGGGTCAGATTTATCCTGATGGGAGCAAGAGTAACAATACGGTCTATAATGCTACATCCGCAGGTATAGTAAGCAGAATAGTACGTAAAGAAAAAGGAGGATATGAAATAACCATAGTTGATGCATCGGATGGACACCAAGTGGTTGATATTATACCTCCAGGACCAGAACTTCTTGTTTCAGAGGGTGAATCCATCAAGCTTGATCAACCATTAACAAGCAATCCTAATGTAGGGGGGTTTGGTCAGGGAGATGCAGAAATAGTGCTTCAAGATCCATTACGCGTCCAAGGCCTTTTGTTCTTCTTGGCATCTGTTATTTTGGCACAAATTTTTTTGGTTCTTAAAAAGAAACAGTTTGAAAAGGTTCAATTATTCGAAATGAATTTTTAGATCCAGAGATTCCTTACCATCAAGTTGGTAAAAAGCGCGGAATTCTTGTCAATCAATACAATTAAATATGTATGATCAAAAAATTCTGTAAATACCTCCGCTTGCTTTGTTTATACTGCTTTTTCGGGATGTATGGAATTCATTACTTCTATCCCATTCCCATTCCTAGCACTAGACAATAGGCATATAAAAACAAAGGAAGAGGATACAAGACAAGGACGGGATAAATGAAAGGAACAGATACTTCTAGGGGGGATTATAAGTCTTCCTAATCTTCCATTCGACACAAGAAAAAGGACTTTATACCCTTTCTTGTGTCGTTTTGTATCCAAATAATAATGATTTTTATCTTGTTCGTCAAAGATTACTATTTCTTCTTTTCCGGGTCTATCGAAATTCCTTTGTTTAGATTCATAAGAAGTAGTAGACAAAAAAAAAAGGGTTAGGGGGGATAATTCATTGAGCAAATGAAACTTCTTCTATTATTTTTAATTAAATTCAACTTAATAACTATTTCAAATTTCTTTTCTAAATTTGAAAATAAAGGAAAAATTCTTCAAACAAAAAAATTTTGACTTTGACTCTTTTGGTTGAAAAGCGGATTAAATTCGATTTTTACGCATATCCAAATTCTTTTTTTTTTATTTCATCACAGTTTTTTTTTATCTTTTTATAGAGTTTTTATAGAGTAAGGTTTTATTAGTTTAGTATAGAAATGATTTGCAGGATGTCTCATCCGTTTAAATACATAACATACAAATTGGAAAGTTATCCAGTCAACATAATCAAAATATTCTATTCGTAGAAATGACAAAAAGAATCCTTTTCTCTGATTTTTCAAACCACTCTATTCCTTCTTTCTTATGTTGTTTTTGAACAATGGAATTGAATCTATTTCTATTGATTGATTTATAGGCTCTGTCGTTCCTCCATAATATTCACTTTTACGAAGCAACAAGAAAGAAGGAATCAATCGATTTTCTGGATAATCCAATATTATATGGAATAGATCAAAGCCTCGCCTCGCTCTAAGCGTAAGAGAGTAAGAACTCAGCGGTATCTTACCGCTGAGTTCTTACTTTTTCATGTCTACAGTCTGGTTCATCTGATTACTACAGAGATGAACCCAACCCGGAATATGAACCGTAAAAGAAAATACCTATTAAACCGATCACAGGAATACCAGTTACAGTACCTATCAGCCAAAGAGGAATCCTTCCAGTAGTATCGGCCATTTCCCCCACTTTCCTCCACATT